TCCCAATCAAATTCGTCGTAACACTCATAATGATCAACTTTACGAAGATCCCATTGTATTCCGGAAGCTCGTAGCATTGGTCCTGATAAACCCCAATTTATTGCTTCTTCTCCACCAATAATGCCTACCCCCTCAACCCGTTCTAAAAAAATAGGATTACGCGTAATAAGTTTTTGATATTCAGCAACCCCTGTTAAAAAATAATCGCAGAAATCCAAACATTTATCTATCCAGCCATGAGGTAGATCAGCAGCTACTCCTCCGATGCGAAAATAATTATGCATCATTCTCATACCGGTTGCAGCTTCGAATAGATCATATACTAATTCTCTTTCTCTGAAAATATAGAAGAAAGGGGTCTGTGCACCAATATCTGCCATAAAGGGGCCAAGCCATAACAAATGAGAAGCTATACGACTCAACTCCAACATAATTACTCTGATATAGCTGGCTCTTTTAGGTATTTGAATATTTCCTAACTGCTCTGGTGCATTTACGGTTATTGCTTCTGTGAACATAGTAGCTAAATAATCCCAACGTGTTACATAAGGCAAGTATTGTATAATTGTTCGGTTTTCCGCAATTTTTTCCATTCCTCTGTGTAAATAACCTAATATTGGTTCACAGTCAATAACATCTTCACCATCTAGAGTAATGATGAGTCGAAGAACACCATGCATTGATGGGTGGTGAGGACCCATATTTACTATCATGAGGTCTTTTCTTGTAGCTGGTACATTCATAGGTTTTTCCCCGATTCATTCTTCCATGAATTGTTGAAGACGAAAAAAAAAAATGCATCAAAATAAAATTAAAATTCAAGATCTAATAAATAAAATAATTAAAGCTCTTCAAATCAAATTAATGAGTTTTTGGTTCTCGAATATTCAACTGACCAATTAATTCTTTATAACGTATTCTATTTTTCTTTGACAAATAAGCCAGTAGCCGTTGACGTTTTCCCAGAATTTTCCGGAGACCTCTTTGAGATAAATAGTCTTTTCTGTGCAATTCCAAATGTGAAGTCAGTCTTCGTATCTTATTGGTGAAACCAAATACTTGAAATTCAACAGACCCCCTGTTTTCTTCTTTTTCGTCTTGCGAAATAACCGAGATTAATGAATTTTTTACCATAAGTCCCCCCCCCTCTTTTTTTTTTCTTTCTTTTTAAAATCTAAAGATATGAATTTTACTGATCAATAATAATAATCCCAGCCATTTTAATTTGGTATACCGAATTTCGTTATGGACTCCTAATTTTATCAAATAAATTTAATCAATGATCAATCCAATTTTCAATTTGATGCGTATAGAGATACAAAAGGATGGCACTCACAAAACAAAAGAGAAGAATTTAGACCTAAAATAAGAAGATTCTGTTGATTCATTTATAGATCTAATTGATACGTCATTGAATTAGTATCATGTATCAGAATGGAATGTAAGACAACGCATGTGTGCATCTGTTTGCTTTCATATACCAGATATGGTACAGGATATATATAGGAAAAATGTACCATCAGCGAATTTTTAATTGTGGATACATATGTATCCTTACCATACTGAAACGACTGCCATTATTGGTATCAAACCAATAGCGATTCATACAAGCTAAATCTTCTAATCGATAATTGGGCCAAAGAAATAACTTTAATTTAATTAATTTATTTTTATCTCTATTAAAATGTTTGCTTTCATCCAAAAATTGACCACAGTTTTTTACGTTGTTCACATTGCAAAATACTATATTTCTATCTATACCATTCCTATTCTGTGAATTGAAACAAATTAGAATTCTCAATTCTCTACGACGTCTAGGCGATAAAACATTTTCAGGAACAAGAAAATCATAACGATTTTTGTCGCTATTTCCAGTTATGTTTTGATGTCTTGCAATGGATTTATCAAAGTTATTCTTATCAACATATCTTTTTTCTCGGCATTTTTTATTAGTTGGGTGCTTCCTCTTATGAACTAATGAAATACTTATGGTTTGATACATAATAAATTGTCCATCATTTTTTACAGACAGCCGAACTGGTTCGATAAGCAATATTCCCCTTTTCATCAATTCTGTAAGAGTTAAATTCTTCTGAATCATCATTATATCCAGACTCATTTCTCCCCTTTGAATAGAGGATATAGCAATTTCTATTGGATTTATCAGTCTAAGCAGGAGACAATATACCTTGATATTATTGATCATTCTTTGATTTACAGAATCATCCCATCTCAATTGAAAAAGAAAATATCTTTTTAGGAAGAGATCGAGTTCTGCTTCCGTATTGCTTTTGTATTTCTTTTTCTTTCTACGTTTTTTTATGTCCGATCCTGCATAATTTTCTTCAATATCTTTTTCTTGGTTTGAGAGAACTGATCCAAGATCCCCTTGTACTGTGGGTTCTTTTTCTTCTTGATTTCTATTCTCTAATTCAAGAGATTTTTTTGCATTCGATGATATAAAAAGACCCCCTTTTTGCTTTCCATTGATGTTTTTATTTTCACTAACATTTTCCGTTCCTGTAAAATTTAAAAGAAGTAATTTGATGGGTACGATCCACGGTTTAATTTTATATACATTATAAAGTCGCACAAATTCTGGGAAAAACCAAAGTTCCAGGTTCGATATGGGACGATTTAGTATTTCTTCATTCATTCCCATCCAATCAAAAAAGATTTGATTGGATGGTTTTATTTCTTGATCTTGCTGAATTGTGAAATGAAAAAGGCCTTTCTTATCAATTTTATCAATTATTTGATAATTACTAGTCTTAGTATTTTTATTACTGTTGGTACCAGTATCGATATCGACCCAGGCCTCAATATCGACTTTATTTCTAATACAAAAATTGAGAATTCTACAATCAAAATATTTTCTATACAGACTTTTTTCCATATCCAAAATATCAACTTCTCCTAGATAATTATTGATAAGGATACCTCCCAGCATATGAAATAATTTGTTTTTATGTTTATGTTTGTTGCAATTATAATAAATTTCTTGGTTATTATTTCCTTGTAATGGCGATCCATAAATATATGAGCTCTTCTTATCGTCATAATTAATAGATTTATATGATAAAAGATCATATCGATAGTTTTTTTTTAAATTATCTTTTTGATTTGGTAAGGAGTCTACATTTTCTTTTTTGTAATGAATTAATTGGTCTTTTTCATATGAATCCCATTTATTAAAATCGTTATTTTGAGCTATACAACGTTGATTAACTCCATTTCGCCATTTTTTTGGTACTAATCTCGACCATCGAATCGGAGATAAATCGTATTGATAATGACCCCTTAACCAGTTTTTCCATTGATTCATTCCAGAATTCCGAAGTTTCTTATGTCTTAATTCGGAATGAGATATTCCTTGTGCTCCAAAATAATCCTTTATTTCATTTTTAAGAAAAAGGGATGTTCCTTGATATTGAAGTACAGATCTTAACGTATACAAGTTAATAACTTGGGTTTGTGATAATTTGTAAAATACATATGCTTGTGACAAGGAGGATAAGTCACAAAAAATCTGTGAATTCTTATTACTAATATTAGAAAGTGACTTTATAAAGTGAATTGCATTTTGATTTGTTTTCTCAATTATTTCTTGATTTGCTTCATTATTGTAAATGTATTTATAAAATTTTTTATTTCTTGATTCAAGAAATAATTGTGTATTGATTCTGGGAATATTAATGATACATAGAAGGATATCTATGTATATCCTTTCAATTAAAAATTTTATAAAATAATGGAATTTACGGATTAATCGAGTATTTCTTCTTTTTATTTTTAATATCTGCCAAATGCTTTGGGGAGATTTTAATCTTTTAGCATTATTACTTTTTTTGTTAGGACTAATATTTATCTCTGGAGTTAGAAATTCCTTTTTCTTGTCTTTTGTAATTTTTTCTATTTGATTTTTGATTGTGCTTGTTCTATCAGTCAGATCTTTCATTTTTTTTTCTGTCAGTGAATAATTTGTCCAATCCATAGATCGAATTTGAATGGACGATTCATGAATCATCCGATTACTCTTACTGATTATAAAATCTTGTTCCTTTTTAGTTTCATTCGATTCATATACTTCTCTCAATCCAAATAATGGAATTGGATTTATTTTTGATAGTTCTTTTATTATTTTTTTTATAAAAATAACGCTTTTGATAACCCACTCTTTTCTTTCTTTTGAAACCGTTAGAAACAAACTTGTTCGTTCTTTTAAAACTATTAGAACTATAAAACAATTCTTTTTCAATTTTCTAATTTTTTTTCCAAGTTCTTTTAAAATAGGGTAAAAAAAGGAAGGTCGTTTTCGGGGAGAATCAAAAGGTAGTTCAGCTTCCATTCCCCAAACTGTTAAAAAACAAAAATCACCTTTTTGCCCTTTATTTTTCATTGGATCTTTATGAGGGGATCGTAGCTTAGATCTGTGCCAAGGTTTCAGACAGAAAGGAAATAGGATCTTTATCTGAATACCGTCTGTTAACCAGTTTTTCGGAAATTCTGTTTCTGATAATTGAACACCATTATAGGTGCATTTAACATGCATTTCTCTCTTCCAATCCTTGAAATCTTCGGACCATTCGGGAAATTGAAATAATAACATACGGCCAATATTTTTAGCTATTATCAATGAAGGTAATATAATATATTTTCTAAGACTGGATTGGGTTACTAATACGGAACCCCTTATTACTTGAGCAAATATAATGGCATCCCAGGCTTCTGCTATTTCTATACGCGCTTTCTCCTCTTTTTTGTACTCTTCTTTTTTATCCCGGTTTTTTGTCTCTTCCTCTGCATAATCTGAAATTTTTAATTCTGTGTTTTTACCCATCCAATTTCTAAGAATTAGTTGTATCAGCCCGGAGATATCAAAAGACAAAAAAAAAGGTTTGTCTATTCTGTCCAAAAAAAGTGGGGAATGTACATTTGCTTGAAACGGTTCCCGAATCGCTGTTTTTCGTCTTTGAGCGCGCATGGACCCTTTGATTATG